ATAATTAAACCTGTCAAATTGAGGTTCAAACCCATCGTTATCTTGATCGTCAAGCTTATAATACACACCCCTCTCCTTCTTTTGCTCATCCGCTTCAAGAGGATTAGGATTCGGTTCAACTTCATCTTCATCATAATACGAATCATTCTCTTGATCATTCTCTTCAAGCTCATCCTCTTCATAGTCCGCAAGAACGAACTGGATCTGCTTGGCCCAAAATGAACTGGACCAATAGGGAACTCCCAATTCATTGTCATTGGTCCTTTCGACCCAATCAAATAGAAAGCCCCAAGGAGACCATATTCTAGGAGCCCAAACTATGAAATTGGAGAACACCTTCTGCGGGTTGACTTTTTCCCCCGCTACAAACACCTCCTCCGATTCATAGATAAATTTCTGATCAATCATAGATTGAAATCCATTTTGTATCATATCTGAGGGATTCCTTGGTTCGGGCCGAAGAAGCAATGGCACTCGATCCTTATCAAACTGACTGCAATCTTTTTCTGTCCGTGAGCATCCCTCTAGATCTGTCCGTGAGAATCCCTCTAGAATGCCTTCTATTTCTAATAGGCCATGAACTAGATCAAAATCATTCTCAACGAGTCTACCATAAGCGATCCTATTGTTTTCCTCTGGTTCGGGTGGAGACCAAAGATCTTGAGCGACCGATCCGGCAGAACAATTCAAAAGATAAAGAAGTATCGTTAATTTCTTCGTGCTCATTCCAAGTTCGACGTACGAGCTGTACAAATAAAAATCCCCTTCGTTACAGAATGTCTTCTGCAAATAGATAGATATCGGATCTATGGGGCAATTATTTAGAAGTAAATTTTGTGCGACAGCCCTTCCTATCTGATAGAAAAGGAGACGAGAATTCTGAACCGGTATTACATGGGCTCGCAAATCCCAAGTTTGTCTATGACGAGCGAATCTAATTGTATTTTCGTCTATAATTGATTTCCCATGTGAAATACTAATCGATAGGGCCTCATTGGTAAGTGCTATAAGATCTTGTGCATTGGAACCCATGGTTATGGCCGCGAATCCATTAGCCTGGAACGCTTTTTTTTCCAAGCGAAATCCCCTAGTATATGAAAGAGTGAAAAAGTGCTTTCGTTGTTGTGGAATAAGAGGCCTTCGTACCTTAATGCACGTATCTAATCTATGCGGAGCTATTAGAGAGGGATCCACGAATTGGGGAAAATGGGTCGAAGCAATAACAAGACTATTTCCAGTGGAAGATCTTTCACAATCCCAGGAGAGAAGGTTCACTAATAGCTCGAGGGAGAAGGAACCCGAATCCCTAAAATGCAGCTCATGAATGTTTGGAATCCATATTATGCAAGGAGAGATTGCTTTTGTTAATTCGATTTGAAGGCTGATATAAAATTGGGCTACGCGCCACACCGTGTCCATCTCCTCAGTTAGCGCATCCATCCTAGTTAGCTGTTCCAGCTCCATATTAATCTTATCGTCATGAGCATCTCTCTCCTCAAAACTATAGATACTAGGATCAAAATCAATATCCATATCGTCAAAAACATGAATATCTTGATTAATAGCCTCAATAGGGTCACGAGCATCAATAAAAATCTCGATCTTATCATCACTGGCATCACTGTCATCATCATCATCAGCAAAACGAAAAACTGTATCCCGGAACTTGTCCAGAAATATCGTAATGAAAGGAAGATAGGAGTTTTTCGTTAGGTATTTGACCAAATAGGATCGTCCAATTCCTATAGAACCTATCACTAAAATACCCCGAGAGGGGGTTACAGCTAAGCGGAGCGAAAAGGGTTGTAGATCAGATGGGACATGAACACTATTAGCCCCAGACGGGGTTTGTGCATAAGTGATTGTCTGATAATGAGCAAGGAATAGCCGTCTTTCTGCTAAAGAGGATGTATCGAACTCATAATTTAGTAGATCCTTGTTATGAAGGTCAATTAAGTTTCCTAAGTAAATTTCTCCCGGTTGTTCCATCATTGGAGAATCAAAGTCATTCTTTGAGAAATGATCACTCTGAGTCAGACTCCATAAAATTCGATCAATCCTTTTTTCTGGCGTTAAGGTGGAGAACTGAATCAAGACTTCTCTTTCTTCATCCTCAACCCAATCACTGTTTGCGGCCCAGTCTTCTATCGTTTCATCAATCCAATACCCGCTCCTTTTTCTTAGCACTGAATAGATCTCTTTACTTGTATGACTTAGATATCTCGTATTTATCGAAAAAGCGAGTGGATCGAAGGGCATACTTATGAGATCGATGATCTCGACGAGCTTTTTCTTCCAATTTTTCTTCTTATTAAAGCGTATTCCATCAGCATTACGCAAGAACATCTTTTGCAGAGCACCTAGAAAGAGATTAGTTAACCTGAACAACCCGAAAGAATTCGATTCAGATAGAGGATACCTATCCAGAAGTTTTCCCACCTCAATCTCAAGCATAGATGATTCCATTATCAAAGATTTGACCGTTTTGAACTCTGTCTGT